GATAGTAATAAGAATAGTTATGCTATATATTTTGATATAAAAAAGAAAAAATTTGAGGTTGACTATGATTTGAGTGACCTAGAAATTTTTTTTTATAGTTGTTGTAGTTCTAGTTATCTGAATAATAGATCTAAAAGTGACAACGATCTGCACTACGATCCTTACATTAAGGATACTAAATCTAATTATAATAATTACATTAATAGTTGCATTGACTCTTATTTTCGTTCTCACATCTGTATTGATAGTAACTTTTTAGGCGATAGTAAAAATTCCAATGAAAGTTACATTTATAATTTCATTTGTAGTGAAAGTGGGAAGATTCGTGAAAGCAAAAATTACAAGATAAGAACTAATATGAATCGTAGTAATTTAATGAGTTCTAAGAATTTATATTTAACTAAAAACTCTACTCACTTGTGGATTCAATGCGACAATTGTTATGCATTAATATATAAGAAAACCGAAATGAATGTTTGTGAAGAATGTGGACATTATTTGAAAATGACTAGTTCAGAAAGAATCGAGCTTTCGATTGATCGGGGTACTTGGAACCCTATGGATGAAGACATGTTCTCTGCGGATCCCATTAAATTTCATTCGCGAGAGGATACTTATAAAAAGCGTATTGCCTCTGCTCAAAAACTGACAGGATTGACTGACGCTGTTCAAACAGGTACAGGTCAACTAAACGGTATTCCGGTAGCCATTGGGGTTATGGATTTTCAGTTTCTGGGAGGTAGTATGGGATCCGTAGTAGGCGAAAAAATAACTCGTTTGGTTGAGTATGCTACCAATCAACGTTTACCTCTTATTTTAGTGTGTTCTTCCGGAGGAGCACGAATGCAAGAAGGAAGTTTAAGTTTGATGCAAATGGCTAAAATTTCTGCGGTTTTATGTGATTATCAATCAAGTAAAAAGTTATTCTATATATCAATTCTTACATCTCCTACTACCGGTGGGGTGACAGCTAGTTTTGGTATGTTGGGGGATATTATTATTGCCGAACCCTATGCCTATATTGCATTTGCGGGTAAAAGAGTAATTGAACAAACATTGAAAAAAGCCATGCCTGAAGGTTCACAGGCGGCTGAATCTTTATTACGTAAGGGCTTGTTGGATGCAATTGTACCGCGTAATACTTTAAAAGGTGTTCTGAGTGAGTTATTTCAGCTCCATGCTTTTTTTCCTTTGAACAAAAATTAAATCAAATAGAACAGTTAGCTTATCAGAATTAAACGAAAACCCTGAAAAATGCATTTTTTTTAGAATCATTTTTTTTGTTTACTACTCAGTAAACCTCTATCAACAAGATAAAAAGTGAATTTTTGCTTTCGGGAAGTTCAAATTCGACTAGACAAATAAAACAAAGTTCATTTTCCTATCTTGCTTGCATATGTATAGATATCTCAAATAGAGATATATACAGATCTATAGAGAGTCTTCCATCTTTTTGCATTTCCCGAAAACTCCCTGTTTTTGGATCAGATTCTAATAAATTGTGTAGAAATTTGTAATGGAATAAAAATTTTTCTTTATTAATGACTACATATAAATAGAAGACAAAAAGAACAAAAAGAATCATAGGGATTATGATACATCTATTTTATTTTCTTTAGTTTGAAAGATTAATAAGTCCATTTATTTAGTTTGGCGCTTCTTGTACCTATTTTTTATTCTATTTATATTAGGTTCTATTCTATATATTTCTATTAGGTTGTATATTTGTATTAGATATATATTTACTTAAAGATACTTAAGTATAATTATAATATATATATAATAGAAATAATAAAAATACAAGATATTCTAATATATCTTTAGAATTCAGAATATAACAATAACAGGTACAAATATTAAATTGAGGTACCCATTTTATGACAACTTTCAACAACTTACCCTCTATTTTTGTGCCTTTAGTAGGCCTAGTCTTTCCGGCACTTGCAATGGCTTCTTTATTTCTTCATATTCAAAAAAATAAGATTTTTTAGATCGGATGAGACCTAATCGTATCACTCCTTTTTTTTTTTTTAAACTTCGATTCGATAAGACCCATTTGGTAGAATATTGTATAACACATAGATTCCTACAAACATAAATTTAAAAAAGCTCTTATGCATGTGTAAACGTATTATATGGGTAAATAAATTTGCGCTCTTTTGAAAAAAGTATCATCATCGGGCCGATGTATGAAATTCAAGTCAATGTATTTATTTGTATGTATATAGCTATAGGGGATCATATAAAGGAAGGAGATGTTATTATTTTAGATATAAAAAATTCTATGAATTACTCCTAAGGTAAAGGTTCACAACAAAATAGTTGATGAGAGTCACTTTGAAAAAAAAAAGGAAAGTCATATTTTCTCAATTCCAAAAAAATTATATAACTGGATCTAATATATATGAGTTGGCGATCAGAATCTATATGGATAGAATTTATAACGGGGTCTCGAAAAACAAGTAATTTCTTCTGGGCCTTTATACTATTTTTAGGTTCATTAGGATTCTTATTGGTTGGAACTTCCAGTTATCTTGGTAGAAATTTTATATCGTTATTTCCGTCTCAGCAAATCATTTTTTTTCCGCAAGGGATTGTGATGTCTTTCTATGGGATCGCAGGTCTCTTTATTAGTTGCTATTTGTGGTGCACTATTTTGTGGAATGTGGGTAGTGGTTATGATCTTTTCGACCGAAAAGAAGGAATAGTGCGTATTTTTCGTTGGGGATTTCCTGGAAAAAGTCGTCGCATCTTTTTACGATTCCTTATGAAAGATATTCAGTCCATCAGAATAGAAGTTAAAGAGGGTGTTTCTGCTCGGCGTGTCCTTTATATGGAAATTCGAGGTCAAGGGGCTATTCCTTTAATTCGTACTGATGAGAATTTTACTACACGAGAAATTGAGCAAAAAGCTGCTGAATTGGCTTACTTCTTGCGTGTACCAATTGAAGTTTTTTGAAATGAATTAATTTTAAAAGACTAAACGCTTTGGCAGTAGGAAGAAAAAACTAAAGAATTTCTTTATTTTTTTTTCGATTGAACATTCATCTATTCTTTTAGGCTCAATTTTTTTGATATATTTGATATAAAAGGAGTTTCGTCGTATAGAAATTTGAAAACGTTCTTTTAGTATTGATCGAAAAAAGTCGGAATAACATCCTAGAAACACAAATTTTTTTTTGATTCAAATTGGAAGTGTATTCTGAGTCTATTTCTTTATTCTTTATAGATTCAAAGCAAAGACTAAGTATTGAATCAAAAGAAAAAGAGAAAATGGATTCATAGGCTGAATACATTCTATTCGAATTATAATATAAACTCATGCTCGATAGAAATATTAGATCTAATAGAATCAACAAACGAGGCAGGTTCATTAACAATTCACAGATTCAAAATGGCAAAAAAGAAAGCATTCATTCCTTTTTTTTATTTTACATCTATAGTCTTTTTGCCCTGGTTGATCTCTCTCTGCTGTAATAAAAGTTTGAAAACTTGGATTACTAATTGGTGGAATACTAGACAATGCGAAACCTTTTTGAATGATATTCAAGAAAAAAGTGTTCTAGAAAAATTCATACAATTAGAGGAACTATTCCAGCTGGATGAAATGATAAAGGAATACCCAGAAACCGATTTACAACAATTTCGTCTAGGAATCCACAAAGAAACGATCCAATTCATCAAGATACACAATGAGTATCGTATCCATACAATCTTGCACTTCTCGACAAATCTAATATCTTTCGTTATTCTAAGTGGTTATTCCTTTTGGGGTAAGGAAAAGCTTTTTATTCTGAATTCTTGGGTTCAAGAATTCCTATATAATTTAAGTGATACAATTAAAGCTTTTTCTATTCTTTTATTAACTGATTTATGTATCGGATTCCATTCGCCTCACGGTTGGGAACTAATGATTGGTTATATTTACAAAGATTTTGGGTTTGCTCATTATGAGCAAATTTTATCTGGTCTAGTTTCTACCTTTCCAGTCATTCTTGATACAATTTTTAAATATTGGATCTTTCGTTATTTAAATCGTGTATCTCCATCACTTGTAGTGATTTATCATGCAATAAATGACTAAAAAATGATTCACTGATCCAATTCTAATCTTTCTTACCTTATACATCATAACCAAATCAAAGTCGTATTTACTTTACTCTTTTTACCCATGAGGTATTCCTTGTATATTTCAACAAAAATTTTTTTTTCAGTAAACGTAAATAGCAGAATTGTGGCTAGGGAAGTATATTATCAACCTACCTAACTTTATTGTAGAAATTTTCGGGATAAATGATTGGACCATGCAAACTAGAAATACCTTTTCTTGGATAAGGGAAGAGATTACTCGCTCCATATCTGTCTCACTCATGATATATATAATAACTTGGGCATCCATTTCAAGTGCATATCCGATTTTTGCCCAGCAGAATTATGAAAATCCACGAGAGGCAACTGGGCGTATTGTATGTGCCAATTGCCATTTAGCTAATAAGCCCGTGGATATTGAGGTTCCACAAGCGGTACTCCCTGATACTGTATTTGAAGCAGTTGTTAAAATTCCTTATGATATGCAAATAAAACAAGTTCTAGCTAATGGTAAAAAAGGAGCTTTGAATGTGGGAGCTGTTCTTATTTTACCGGAGGGGTTTGAATTAGCCCCCCCTGATCGTATTTCACCCGAGATGAAAGAAAAGATAGGAAATCTGTCTTTTCAGAATTATCGCCCCAATAATAAAAATATTCTTGTGATAGGTCCTGTTCCTGGTCAAAAATATAGTGAAATAACCTTTCCTATTCTTGCCCCAGACCCTGCTACTAATAAAGATGTTCACTTCTTAAAATATCCTATATACGTAGGCGGAAACAGGGGAAGGGGTCAGATTTATCCTGATGGTAGCAAAAGTAACAATACAGTTTATAATGCTACGGCAGGAGGGATAATAAGCAAAATTTTACGAAAAGAAAAGGGGGGATACGAAATAACCATAGTGGATGCA